CAGAGCATCTACCATTATACCCACAATGATTGGTCATACGATTGCTATCCATAATGGAAAAGAGCATTTACCTATTTATATAACAGATCGTATGGTAGGACATAAATTGGGAGAATTTTCACCTACTATAAACTTCCGGGGACATGCAAAAAATGATAAAAGATCTCGTCGTTAATTTAATGATTAAGAAATCAAATAATTCATTAAAATAAAAATATCATTTATATATTTATATATTAATATTCTTATCTTAATTTATTAATATATATATTAATATATATATTATATATTTATTAATTATTTTTTTTTTTTCAATTATTCATTTTAATTTTAAATAATAATAATTAATTAAAATAATAATAATTAATTAAAAATTAAATAAAAATAAATAAATAAAAAAAAAAAATGAAAACTTCAAACTCAAAGACAAAGTTATCCGGCTAAATTGTCATATAACTATCTTATTGTTTATTGAATTTTTTGTTTATTGAAAGATATATCTATAAATTGAAGAAGAGTATGAAAGTAAAGAAGAGTATCAAAGACGCAAATACGCCATATTATGCTTCAAAAAAACCGGATCTATAAAGAAAAAAAGTACACAGATACGAAGTGTGATGTCATTTTATGTATAATAGTGGAGGATTATGGGACAAAAAATAAATCCGCTCTGTTTCAGACTTGGTACAACCCAAAGTCATCATTCTCTTTGGTTTGCACAACCAAAAAATTATTCCGAGAGTCTACAAGAAGATGAAAAAATACGGGATTGTATCAAGAATTATGTACAAAAGAATATGAAAATATCTTCTGGTATCGAGGGAATTGCACGGATAAAGATTCAAAAAAGAATCGATCTGATTCAAGTCATAATCTATATGGGATTTCCAAAGTTATTAATAGAAGGTAAATCTCGAAGAATCGAAGAATTACAGATGAATGTGCAAAAAAAACTGAATTGTATGAATGGAAAACTCAACATTGCTATTACAAGAATTGCAAACCCTTATGGACACCCTAATATTCTTGCAGAATTTATAGCCGGACAATTAAAGAATAGAGTTCCCTTTAGAAGGGTAATTAAAAAAGCTATTGAATTAACTGAACAGGCGGGTACAAAAGGAGTTCAAGTACAAATTGCGGGACGTATCGATGGAAAAGAAAGGGCACATGTCCGTTGGATCAGAGAAGGTAGGGTTCCTCTACAAACCATTCGAGCAAAAATTGATTATTGTTCTTATACAGTTCGAACTATTTATGGGGTATTAGGCATCAAAATTTGGATATTTGTAAACGAGGAATAATAAACTTTGCCTTATCGTTAACGTTCTATCTAGCGAAAAAACAAAAAATGAAAAATTCTTCTATTCTTATTCTATTAAATAAATTTTATAAGATTGAATAAAAATTCGATTAATCATTTGATATTGATATAATTGCTATGCTTAGTGTGCGACTCGTTGCGTTGGTTTATTTTTTTTAGAATGGTTAGAATTCAACAAAAAAATAAACCAACTCGTAGTAGTAGTATTAATTAATTAATTAATAACTAATTAATTAATTAATTAATAACTATAGAACTAATAACCAACTCATCGCTTCGCATTATCTGGATCTAAAGAACCAGTCAAGATATAAGTAAAGATATAATATATTGGCGATATCATTATACCAACTGAAATATTGCATAAAAAAAAATAAATAAAAACGAATCGGATTATGAGTTGTGAAGCAATAAGAATATATGGATAACTGAAAGGGTGAAAGAAAGAGAGAAAAAGAATATCAATGATATAGAATTATAATATGTAAGGTCTATGAGTCATGTCATAAACGGTAGTGTAATAAAGCATCAATAGTAATTAATCCATAATTAGATAACTATATTGATCGAACAAACAAATCAAGAGCCCCGAGTCACTAAAAACTGAGAAGGTTGACTAAAGAAAAAACAAAATGGAATTGGAATTAGAGGCTCCATTGTACAATTGAGACCTAACCATTAAGCGAGAAGCGATGGGAACGACGGAACCTGTGAATGCCTAAGATCTTATTAAAAACAAATCTTAATGATTCATTAGGTAGGATGGCGGAAGGAACCAAAAACCAATCCATTTATTCTGAGGAATCATGTTCTGAGGAGTCATGGGCTAACCCTACATCTGAAATAGATAATGAAAGAGTAAATATTCGCCCGCGAAAATTTGGATTTTTTTTGATTTCTAAATAGGGGCCAATCCGATATGGTAATAAAAGGAAAAACAAAATAAAGATTCGTTAGAACCTTATAACATAAGAAAACAACATTATCTATTTATATCTAGATAACAAGAATTGTCTATAATAGAAAAAGAATATTTGTAACAAAGAATACTTGTTTAGTTATATATCAAAACAAGATATACTAATTTTCAATAAACCAATAGATTAGATGAAATCTCAAAAAGTCCCACCACGATTCGATATATTATTCATGAAATCCATGTATATTTATATTCTATTTTAATCGTTTCATTCGCGAGGAGCCGTATGAGGTGAAAATCTCATGTACGGTTCTGTAGTAGAGATGGAATTGAGAAAAAACCATCAACTATAACCCCCAAAAAACCAGATTCCGTAAACAACATAGAGGAAGAATGAAAGGAATATCCTCTCGGGGTAATCATATTTGCTTCGGTAGATATGCTCTTCAAGCACTTGAACCCGCTTGGATCACATCTAGACAAATAGAAGCAGGGCGGCGAGCAATGTCACGAAATGCCCGCCGCGGTGGAAAAATCTGGGTACGCATATTTCCTGACAAGCCGGTTACAGTAAGACCTACAGAAACACGTATGGGGTCAGGAAAAGGATCTCCCGAATATTGGATAGCTGTCGTTAAACCGGGTAGAATACTTTATGAAATGGGCGGAGTCACAGAAAATATAGCCAGAAAAGCTATTGCAATAGCAGCATCAAAAATGCCTATACGAACTCGATTCATTATTTCGGCATAATAATTAAAACCAAAGGAAAGAGGTCTTTGGGATGAAAAAAAAACAATTGCAATTGTAGGTTTCTTTTTTTTTTTTTGATACACAATATTTCTTTTTTTTTTTTTTTTACTTCGCCCTTTGCACTGAAAGAACAGAGAAAAAAGAATGATATGATTCAACCTCAAACCCATTTGAATGTAGCCGATAACAGCGGGGCCCGCGAATTGATGTGTATTCGAATCATAGGAACTAGTAATCGACGATATGCCTATATTGGTGACGTTATTGTTGCTGTAATCAAGAAAGCAGTACCAAATACACCGTTAGAAAGATCAGAAGTGATCAGAGCTGTAATTGTACGTACTTGTAAAGAACTCAAACGTAACAACGGTATGATAATACAATATGATGATAATGCTGCAGTTGTCATTGATCAAGAAGGAAATCCAAAAGGAACTCGAATTTTTGGTGCGATCGCTCGGGAATTGAGACAGTTAAATTTCACTAAAATAGTTTCATTAGCACCCGAAGTATTATAAGACGAGACTATGATATATTTATAGTATTTGAATGAAATAGATTAATTAATAGATTGATTATGTGTCACGCATATACCTTTTCTTTTGTAATTATTATAAAAAAATTTTAAATAAATAAATATAAAAATCAATATATCAATATAAATATTAAATATCAAAATATAAAAATATCAATATAAATAAATATCAATATAAATATGAAATATAAAAATATAAATAAAAAATAGAATAATTAAAATATATTAATAAAAATAAAAATAATAATGAATTTTAATAATTAATAAAAGAGCATGTTGATTATATCAAAAGTCAAGGGCAACAATCATTTTAGTTTATCATGGGTAAGGACACCATTGCTGACATAATAACCTCTATACGAAATGCTGACATGAATAGAAAAGGGACGGTTCGAATACCATCTACTAACATCACCAAAAACATTGTTACAATACTTTTCCGAGAAGGTTTTATTGAAAACGTGAGAAAACATAGGGAAAGCAACAAATATTTTTTGGTTTTAACTCTACGGCATAGAAGAAATAGGAAGGGGTCATATAAAACTATTTTGAATTTAAAACGAATCAGTAGACCCGGTCTACGAATCTATTCTAATTATCAACGAATTCCTAGAATTTTAGGAGGGATGGGGATTGTAATTCTTTCTACTTCTCGAGGTATAATGACAGATCGAGAGGCTCGATTAGAAAGAATCGGCGGAGAAATTTTATGTTATATATGGTAATCTTTCTGATATCCGAATTCTATGAGAAACTTACATACATTTTTGTGAAAAAGAAAAAAGAGAGAGAAAAAGCGGGTTTCTAATATCACTCCACATACATTAGTTAATACGGGAAAGGTTTTTTTTTTAACAGCAATAGAAATAAAATCATGAGTGTTTAATTACTGAATCACTTGCCAACGGTATGTTCCAGGTTCGTTCCTATAATGAAAATAAGATTCTAGATAATGAAAATATGGATTCTAGGTGGTCATGTTTCCGGAAAGATTCGACATAGTTTTATACGTATACTACCGGGAGATAAAGTAAAAAAAAAAAAGAAGTAAATAATTTTGATTCAAGCAGAGGGTTATAGACTCCGGAACAAAAATTCGAATGATTATACTGTTTTTCAACTTCAACATTTTTTTTTTATGGGGATACAATTAGAAGTTAAAAATTTCAGGAAACCCTATTCTCTTCCAATAAAAAAATTAGGAATTCAGTTAAGAGTTAAGGAATAACAAATATGAAAATAAGGGCCTCCGTTCGTAAAATTTGTGAAAAATGTCGACTGATTCGTAGACGCGGACGAATTATAGTAATTTGTTCCAATCCAAGACATAAACAAAGACAAGGATAATCTTTCCAAAAAACAAATAAAAAAAAAAAATAAAATGAAAAAAAATAGAAAAATAGAAAGGATCCGCTTTTGACATGAAATGGATATATCCATATATCTCTGACTTATATTTATGAGATAAT